AATAGAGTGCCTGAATTAAAGGAGTACTCTGATGGAGTAAAATATACAGCTTAAATTGTCTCTATTATAGTTAATAAAATAAATTATTCCCCCTAACTTCAAAAATTAATGTGCCATAACACTAAACTATATTATTGGTGTTAAGTTAAAAAGATAAGCTAAGGAAGCTACTGGGTTCATACCCCATTTATAGAGATTACTCTTCTTTTTAATTTTAATAAAATTTAAATTATTAATCTTTTTACCATGTGTAATGTTTGGAACTATTTTAAGCATTTCTTCTGCTTCATGATTTGCGGCATGAGTAGGGTTAGAAATTAATTTAATAAGAATCGCCCCCATTCTTATTAATAAAATAACATACCAATCTGTCGAAGCTACAATTAAATATTTTTTAACCCAAGCCATCGCTTCCACCGTTTTTATTTTTTCAGCAATAACACTATCTTTTAGCCAATTTTTAGCATTAAACGATTTTATATTAAATACATTTATAATACTAGCAATTCTCACAAAAGCCGGAGTAGCCCCCCTCCACTTTTGATTTCCTCAAGTAATAGAATGCTCTGAATGATTTCAATGCTTTATTATTTTAACCTGACAAAAAATTGCTCCTTTTATTATTCTATCTTTCATAAAATTAGGTTTAATCTGGTGATTTATTGTAAGTTCCGCCTTACTAGGAGCTTTAGGAGCAATCAATCAATCTAATTTTAAGCTTATTCTTACATACTCTTCTATTATTCATTCAAGCTGGATATTAACTTTAATCCTCATCTCAGAGACTATATGATGGGTATATTTCTTATCCTATAGCTTTTTAACTACTTCTATTATTTATTTAAATTTTCTTTTTAAACTAAATAAATTATCAGATTTATTTAACTTAAATATATCTTCTAACTTAAAGATTATTCTACTCATTAATTTTTTATCTATTGCGGGACTACCCCCATTCCTAGGATTCATAATTAAGTTTTTAAGTATTGCAATAATTTTAAATTCTTTCAGAATCCCAATTTTTATCCCATTAATTTTAATAGCATCCTCCTTCATTTCGTTTTATTTTTACCTACGAATAATTTATTCTTCCTTATTTATTTCCTCAAGAAAAAATTTTATTATAGCCTCAATAAACTTATTTAATTCTTCAACTATACAGTTTACAATGTTTACAATAATTTCAATTTTAGGAAATTCCTTTATTCCATTGCTAGTTTTATTAATCTAACAATAAATTTTAATCCTCAATTAAATATATTGTTTTAAGTTAATTAAACTATGAGCCTTCAAAGCTTAAATTAGAGATATGAAATTTTTAAACTTTAGAGTGTTTTTTAAAAAAAATAAATATTATTTTTCTAAAGACTTGCAATCTTTTATTTTTACTAAACTAATTTTTAAACTTTTATTTAACAACTAACGAAAAGGAGACCCATCCTGTGATTAAATTTACAGTTTAATACCTAAACTCGGCCATTTCATTTATACGATGAATATTTTCAACAAATCATAAAGATATTGGTTCTATATATTTTGTATTCGGAGCATGAGCCTCATTTACAGGAACTGCCTTTAGTGTTTTAATCCGCTTAGAATTAGGACAACCTGGATCATTTATTGGCGATGACCAAACTTACAATGTAATAGTCACCGCACATGCCTTTATTATAATTTTTTTTATAGTTATACCTATTATAATTGGTGGATTTGGTAACTGATTGGTTCCTTTAATAATCGGCGCCCCAGATATAGCTTTTCCTCGCATAAACAATATAAGATTTTGACTTTTGCCCCCATCTTTGACTCTTTTACTAGCAGGAGGAATAGTAGAAAGTGGTGCTGGTACTGGCTGAACTGTTTACCCTCCCCTATCTTCTAACCTTGCCCATGCTGGTAGATCTGTTGATTTATCAATTTTTAGCTTACATCTCGCTGGAGCTTCATCAATCTTAGGAGCAGTAAATTTTATTACTACTATTATTAATATACGATCTTCAGGAATAACATGAGATCAAATGCCATTATTTGTTTGATCTGTATTTTTAACCGCTATTCTTCTACTTCTTTCCTTACCAGTATTAGCAGGGGCTATTACTATACTCCTAACAGATCGTAATTTAAATACATCATTTTTTGATCCTGCCGGAGGGGGGGATCCTATTTTATACCAACATTTGTTTTGATTCTTTGGTCACCCAGAAGTTTATATTTTAATCCTTCCTGGATTTGGCATGATTTCCCATATTATTACCTTTGAAAGAGGGAAAACTCAAACATTTGGACAACTTGGAATAATTTATGCTATAACAGCTATTGGAGTCCTAGGATTTATTGTTTGGGCTCATCATATATTTACTGTGGGGATAGATGTTGACACCCGAGCATATTTTACAGCAGCTACTATAATTATTGCTATCCCTACAGGAGTAAAAATTTTTAGCTGAATTGCTACTTTACAAGGGTCTAACTTATACCTAACTCCTTCATTACTATGAGCAATAGGATTTGTGTTTCTATTTTCTATTGGGGGGCTTACAGGAATCGTTCTAGCAAATTCATCAATCGATATTATTCTACATGATACTTATTATGTAGTTGCCCACTTTCACTATGTTCTATCGATAGGAGCTGTGTTTGCCATTATAGGAGGAATTATTCACTGATTCCCTTTATTTACAGGAACCTCAATAAACCCATCTTGGCTAAAAAGTCAATTTTTAATAATATTTATAGGGGTTAACTTAACTTTTTTCCCACAACATTTTCTAGGGCTTAATGGCATACCCCGTCGTTACTCAGACTATCCTGATTCTTTTTCATCGTGAAACTCTATCTCTACTATAGGAAGTTATATCTCTCTTATGGCAGTTATCTTTTTTATTTATATTGTCTGAGAAAGATTTTCTTCAGATCGCCCAGTTATATTTAACTATTTCACTAACCCTAATATTGAATGAATTCATAACCTTCCACCTTCTGATCATACTTACTCGGAATTAAATTCAATCTATTATTAATAATTAATTTATTATGGCAGAATAGTGCAATGAGTTTAAGCCTCATATATGAAACCTTATTTCTTTTAAAAATCGCAACTTATTCAAGACTAAGTTTTCAAAATGCTTGCTCCCCCTTAATAGAAGAATTAATTTTCTTTCATGACTACATTATAACTATTCTTATTTTAATTACAGTAATTGTTGGATATACCATAGTATCGACCCAAACTTCTAAGATCCTTAATAAAATTATAATTGAATCTCAACCTCTAGAGTTATTTTGAACTATTACCCCTACATTTATTTTAATCTTTATTGGGATACCTTCAATTCGTCTCCTTTATATATTAGATGAAGTATACACCCCTCTACTAACAATCAAAATTATAGGTCATCAATGATATTGATCGTATGAATACTCAGATTTCCTAAATACTGAGTTTGACTCGTTTATGACCCCAATAACCCCAACCTCTGAATTAAGTATAATCCGCCTTCTAGATGTAGATAACCGCATAGTAATTCCATTCAATGCCCAGATTCGAGCCCTAATCTCTGCCGCTGATGTTCTACACTCCTGAACAGTTCCTAGTTTAGGTATTAAAACAGATGCAGTTCCTGGTCGCTTAAACCAACTTAATTTTTTAGTTAATCGGCCAGGATTATATTATGGACAATGTTCTGAAATTTGTGGGGCTAATCATAGTTTTATACCAATTGTTGTTGAAAGAGTTTCATCTTTATCTTTTTTAAAGTGAATAAAAAATAATTCTTCATAGTAATAGTACAACATTAAATGGCTGAAAGTAAGCACTGGTCTCTTAAACCAATTATAGTATAATTACACATATTTTTAATGAAAGAATTAATTTAAATAAAATATAGAGCTGTCAAACCTAAAATGCTTATTAGCATTCTTTTATTCCTCAAATATCCCCTTTAAACTGAATCTTACTTTTAATAATATTCCTAACATCCCTCCTCTTAATTAGTATTATAATCTTTTCTAAAACTTCATTTAATATTTTTTTATCTAACACTTTGCCTTCTATAAATCAAAAAACTATTAATATACCCTGAAAATGATAACAAGTCTATTTTCAAGCTTTGACCCATGTTCATCAAACAATTTATTTAATAATTGATTAAGAACTTTAACATTTATTATTATTCTTCCATCAACTTATTGAATGAATAATAACCGACTATCAGTACTACTTAAAAATATCAGAATAACTCTTCACAATGAATTTAAACTTTTAACCGGAACCCACGCTCCTTCAGGAAGAACAATTATATTTATTAGACTATTACTCATAATTGCCATTAATAATTTTTTAGGATTATTCCCGTATATTTTCACCTCAACAAGTCATCTAGTGACGGCTCTATCGTTAGCAGCTCCCTTATGGTTAGCTTTTATACTATATGGCTGAATTAATAATATAAAGCATATATTTGCCCATTTAGTTCCTTTAAGAACCCCTAATTTACTTATACCATTTATAGTGTTAATCGAATCTATCAGAAACTTCATTCGACCAGGAACATTAGCTGTACGTCTTTCAGCTAATATAATTGCTGGACACTTACTACTAACTCTCCTTGGTAATCAAACTTCTTCATCTTCTTCACTAATTCTTATAATTATATTATTTTTACAAATTACCCTTCTTCTTTTAGAGTGTGCAGTGGCTTTAATTCAAGCTTATGTATTTGCCGTTCTTTCTTCTCTATATTCAAGAGAAGTAATTAGTCATTAATAATCCATTCAACCATTAAATTATGTTAATTAAAAGAAATCACTCTTTCCATATAGTAGATCAAAGTCCCTGACCTATTTCAGCTGCTTTAGCAGCCTTAGTTATAACCACAGGAATGACTAAATGATTCTCTACTAATAATCCCAGCCTAATATTATTAGGAATATTTTGTATATTCATAACAACCTATCAATGATGACGAGACATCACTCGTGAAGGAACCTATCAAGGACTACATTCTATATATGTTGTTTTAGGGTTACGCTGGGGAATAATTTTATTTATTACATCTGAAATTTTATTTTTCTTTTCTTTTTTCTGAGCATTTTTTCATAATAGATTAGCCCCATCCTTAGAAATCGGAATAATGTGACCGCCTTTAGGGATTACGCCATTTAATGCTACCCAAGTTCCTCTTCTCAATACAATAATTTTACTATCTTCAGGGGTGAGAGTTACATGATCCCATCATGCTATTATCGAAAATAATTATTCTCAAGCTACCCAATCCCTTATTATTACGATTATTTTAGGAATCTACTTTTCTGCTCTTCAAGGCTTAGAATATTACGAAGCTTCGTTCTCTATCAGAGACTCAGCTTACGGCGCCTCTTTCTTCATCGCTACTGGATTCCATGGAATTCACGTATTAATCGGAACGACTTTTCTTTTTATTTGTGCAACTCGAATGACTAGAGGCCATTTTTCCAAAATTCATCACTTCGGCTTTGAAGCCGCAGCCTGATACTGACATTTTGTAGATGTAGTCTGGTTATTTCTTTATGTTAATATATATTGATGAGGAAGATAATTACCCAACTACCTATTAAATTTAAATACATTTTTAGTATAAATAAATATATTTAATTTCCAATTAAAAATTTCTGCTAAAATAGAAAAATGTAATACTTTGATTAATTTTTATTATCTCTCTTGTGCTGCCCCCTATATTAATAATAATTAATTCTATTTTATACAAAAAATACTCCTCTTCACGTGAGAAACCAAGTCCATTTGAATGCGGGTTTGACCCAAAATTATTAACTCGAAACTCATTTTCTCTAAAATTTTACTTAATCGCTGTAATTTTTTTAATCTTTGATATCGAAATTTCATTAGTTCTACCAATCCCTTTAATTATATTTTTTTCTAACCAAAGTTATTTAATTATTTTAATTACCTTTTTTATAATAATCCTTTTAATTGGTCTTTTTTATGAATGAAAAGAAGGAGCTTTAAATTGATTAAAGTAAGGAAAATAGTTAAATATAACGCTTGGGTTGCATTCAAGAAGTACTCTTTGAGTTTTTCTTATAATAAGAAGCGATCTTTTGCAATCAATTTCGACTTGAAACTAGTTTAATAACCTTATTTTAATCGAACCTAATAAATTAGAATATTACTGTTAATGATATATAAGGGGTACAAGCCCCCGATTAAAGAAATAAGAGGACCATACTTAAGCTGCTAACTTTTAGTATAAGTGGTTAAACTCCATTTTTCTTTCTCCCCTGATAGTTTATAAGAACAAACATTGTGTTTTCAATACAAAAAAATTCAAAGAGAGTTTAGGGATCATCTTCAAGGCTAAGCCTACTTTAGTGGCTTCAACACTACGCTCTATAATTAAGCTATAAAGATTTAATTAAACAACGCTGATAAAGATTATCACTAAGAATAATATAAAAATAAACGACTTAAAATTTAAAAAACTTCACTTATCGACAACTCCTGCTAATATTATAATATATTTTATACCCCCTTGTCCCCCAAAAATCTCTAATCATCCATTATCTATAAACTTAGCTGCTGACCCGCCTTGAGTTAAAATTTTTACCGGCATCAAGGGAGTTACAAAAGCTAAAAATCATATCTGCCCAACAAATCATTTAAAGACTCTAGTAAACTTAAATTTCAACCAATAATATCTTAACTTATACAATCCCTTTGTTGACAACACAAACCCGGTAATAAGCAGCATACCCACCAAAACAGTGAGCTTCACAAATATAGGGAGATAAATAAAGAATGGGGGAGTAAAATTTCAAGTAAATCAAGATCCAATAATCACCGAAAATACAAATAAAAAGCTTATGGGGAGCAGTATTACCAGTGAAAGTAAGGAAGAAGTCTCAGAAAAATTAGTTTTCACATTTTTAAATCTTTTAATATAGATATAATAAAACAAACGAAGAGAGTAGGTAATAGTAAACATAGTACCCATTAACAATATGAAATAAATAAAAAAATTTAGTGAGCTAAAAAAAAATCTTTCTAGAATTAAATCCTTTGAGTAAAATCCAGCTAAAAAAGGAAATCCACATAGAGATAAAGAGCTCCCCACAAAATACAAATTAGTTACCGGGAAAGATAAATAAATTTTTCCTATAAAACGAATATCTTGACAATCTAAATTTGAATGAATAAAAAATCCCGCACATAAAAATAATAAAGACTTAAATAAAGCATGACTAATTAAATGAAAATAAGCTAACTCGTATAAGCCAATTGATAAAACCAATATTATTATTCCTAGCTGACTTAATGTTGATAGCGCAATAATTTTCTTTAGGTCAAACTCAAAATTAGCACCTCAACCTGATATTAGCAAAGTAAGTGTAGCCACTAGTAATAAAAAGAAATTTACGCCCAATACTTCATTAAATCGAATTAATAAATAAACTCCAGCAGTGACAAGCGTCGAAGAATGTACTAAAGAAGAAACAGGGGTAGGAGCTGCTATAGCTGCTGGAAGCCATGCCGAAAAAGGAATTTGGGCACTTTTTGTTATAGCTGCTAAAATAACTAAACTACTCACTAAAAATAAATCCTTAGATCTGAATACTTCCTGAAGATAAAAAAAATCTCAAGAACCAAAATTAAATATCCAAGAAATAGACACTAAAATAGCAACATCACCAATACGGTTTGATAACACAGTAATCATTCCTGCTCTCGCAGACTTGATATTTTGGTAGTAAATTACTAATGCATAAGAAACTAAACCCAATCCATCTCAACCTAATAAAATTCTTACTATATTAGGACTCATCACTATAAAAATTATAGATAAAACAAATAAATAAACTAAAATAATAAAGCGATTAAAGGTTAAATCCCCATAAAGATAAGAAAAGGAATATAATAAGACTATGGACGAAATAAACATCACTACCGAAATAAATCTTAAACTTATTCAATCCAATAAGATTGTATAAACAATATTAATTGAAGCTACAAAATAAATTTCTCACTCGATAAAGATTACTAAGTCTTGTAGGTAAAACTTTAAACTAGCAAAAAAAGACAAAATGCTAAAAACCAACAGTATAGAAGAATAAATAAAAGAGCTAGAATTTAAAAAAGTTAGTTTATTTAAAGAGATAATTATTCGAGGGTAAAAACCTACTGAAGCTCCACAATCTTCTATTTTGATAAACTACCCAAATTGTACGTGTACTCTCACACAAATGTGTGTATTATATATATATATATCTAGGCATATTTTAAACCTTAATAAATACTAACTAATCCTACGCCTGACCACTACTCATTAATACCTACTATTACTAATAAAATAAAATAAAAATTAAATCATTCTTTAGAATCAAAAAATTAATAGGAAGTAGATGAAGAGTTAAAATATGAAGCTCAGAAAAAAAATTAAACAAAAATCTCTGAACAGCTAAGTAAAATTTTCCGTGCTGGGAGTACGAAAATATATAAAAAGTAAATACAGCGCCTAAAAATGACCCTAAAGGAAACAATAATATGCATAATTTATCATATGAGTAAACTCTAATAATTAAAGAAATTTCAGATAACAAATTAATAGAAGGGGGAGCAGAAATATTTGAACAACATAGTAAAAACATTCCTAATGTAAACACCGGCACTACTGCAATAATTCCTTTATTAAGAAAAAGACTTCGACTATTAATTCGCTCATAAATTATGTTAACAAAACAAAAAAGCCCCGAAGAACCAAGCCCATGTCTAATTATTATTATAAGACCTCCGTTTAACCCCCATCTTACTCCTGTAAGAATACCGCAAATAACTAAACCTATATGAGCGACTGAGGAATAAGCAACTAAAGCCTTTAAATCATTTAAACGACAACAGATTAACCCAATGATAATTATCCCTACTAAACTTAAGCTTAAAAATAAGCCCCCTACTATATTTAATGAAAAATAAGTTTTGCCTACAATTCGTATTAAACCATACCCCCCTAATTTTAGTAGCACCCCGGCTAAAATTATTGACCCAGTGACCGGAGCTTCTAAGTGAGCCTTAGGCAACCATAAGTGTGTTAAGTACATCGGAAGTTTTACTAAAAACGCTAAAATCAATATAATAAATATTAACCCAGCAAAATATTGATTAGTCTCGAACAAAAATAAATTAGTTAAAGAGTTGAATATTCTTAAAGAATAAAAATTATTACTCAAACTTAAAATTATAATTAATAAGGGAAGAGAGGCTAATAATGTGTAAAGTATAAAATAAACACCAGCCTGCAATCGCTCAGGCTGATAACCCCATCCTATAATAATAAAAAGGGTTGGGATTAGACTTAATTCAAAAGCAGCATAAAAAAGTAAATAATTGCTAGAAAAAAATCTTAACACTAATCTTAACAGGAGAAGAACTATTATAAATATATACAAGTTAGCAAAATTGTTTAAATTTAAAATATTAATTCTCGATAAGACTATCATCAAAACAAGGTACACACTTAACAAAATCAAAGAGATAGATATAGTGTCTAGAACAACTCAATTAGAAAGAATTTTAATTATTTCACTTAAAGGAGTTAAACTCACTAAGAAAAAGCAAGCAAAAACTAAAACAGACACTCTGTACCATTTGAAATATGTAACTTCCAATTTGATATTAATTAATCTTAAAAAAACTAAAGAAAAAACTATTTTTATCATACACTATACAGTTAATCTAAAAGCATTCAAATAATCTCCTCCAAATGCACGGGAGAACCCCACTAAAATTGTCAACCCTAAAGCTCCTTCACACACACTAAAAACTAGAAAAACAACTACAATAAAAGAAGCTCCCGATCTAAAAACAAATATGAATGAAGAGAAAACTAACAAAACTATAAATTCTAATAAAAGTAATATACCAAGTAATTGACTTCTTATGACGCTAAATCTCATAAACCCTAAAATAAAACTAATCCATAAACTAGATAACATAATTATAAGATTTTATAATTTAAATATAAAATATTGATTTTGTAAATCAATAATTAGGATAACCTATAAAATCTTCAAAAGAAATAAATCTATTATTATCAAAGACTCCCAAAGTCAGTATTTTATTTAAAATATCCTATGAAGATTATATTTATTGAGATAGCTTTTTTATTTATCCTGCTAACTATTAATAATTCTATTTGATTATGTTTTACTAATACCCCTATTCTAATAATAATAATCATTTTATTTCAAGCTATCCTAATTTGCTTGACTGTAAAATCAATAATTAGAATTTCATGATTTTCATTTATCCTATTTTTAGTATTTATCGGAGGATTAATGATCTTATTTATTTATATTGTAAGACTAGCTTCTAATAGAAATTTAACTATCTCACATAATAAATTCTTATTAACCTCTTTAATTATTATTTCCATCTTTATCTTTTCTTGAATAATTTTAAACGAAAAAAACTTTAATTTATCTAAAACAGTCTTTCTTGAAGTTAACCAATGACTCTTTAAGATATACTCTAATTTATCCGCCCACACTATTACTTTAGTTATATTGTATCTTCTTCTCACCTTACTTATCACTGTTAGCATTATCTTAAAAAAAAGAGGTCCGTTACGAAGAATTTATTTAAATAAACAATAAACTGATTAACCAGTATATTGCTTTTAAGCCTTAGAGGCTTAAAACTATGCTAACACGAAAAAATCACCCACTACTTAAAATTATAAATAATGCATTAATTGATTTACCTGCTCCGATTAATATTTCAATTTGATGAAATTTTGGTTCTTTACTAGGAGTTTGTCTAATAATTCAAATTTTAACAGGCCTTTTTTTAGCTATACATTATTGTAATGACATTAGCTTAGCCTTTAATAGAGTTGTTCACATCTCACGTGATGTGAATAGAGGATGAATTTTACGAGCTCTACATGCTAATGGTGCTTCAATATTTTTTATTTGCCTATATCTACACGCAGGCCGGGGAATATATTACTCCTCATATATGTATGTAGAAACATGAACAGTAGGAGTTATCATAATATTTTTGGTCATAGCAGCAGCATTTATAGGGTATGTTCTCCCATGAGGCCAAATATCATTTTGAGGAGCAACAGTAATTACTAATCTTCTTTCAGCTATTCCTTATTTAGGGACTTACTTAGTTCAATGAATTTGGGGAGGATTTGCAGTAGATAGAGCAACTTTAACCCGATTTTTCACTTTCCATTTCCTTATCCCCTTTATTATCACAGGAGCAGTATTAATCCACCTTTTATTTCTTCACCAAACAGGATCAAACAACCCTATAGGATTAAATGCTAATTTTAACAAAATTCCTTTTCATCCATTTTACTCTTATAAGGATGTAATAGGAATAGTTATTATAATTTGAGCTCTATTTGTTATCTGTTTAAATTACCCATACGCTCTAGGAGATGTAGAAAATTTTATTCCTGCAAATCCACTAGTTACCCCAGTCCATATCCAACCAGAATGATATTTTTTATTTGCATATGCTATTTTACGATCTATCCCTAATAAACTAGGGGGAGTAATTTGTCTCGTGCTATCAATCGCAATCCTTCTTATTCTCCCTTATTCACAAAATTTACCAATAAAAAGAAATAAAAATTTTCTATTAAACCAATTATTATTCTGAAGATTTTTTACATTAGTTATCCTTCTCACCTGAATTGGGGCACGACCAGTTGAAGAACCCTTTATCATCACAGGCCAAATCCTTACTTTCTTATATTTTAGATATTTTACCTTAAACCCTCTACTCCAAAAAGTCTTTATTAAAACTACTACTTAACCATAATTATTTAGCTTAAAAAAAGCATGTATCTTGAAAATACGAGATAAAAGTTAGACCTATTAATAATTTAAACAATTATTAAATCATCTTTTTTAAAACAAATTAATAGAGACCTAATCCATCGCCTATAAAGCTTTCAAATTTCAAATTCCCCCCTATATTTTTAAATTTTTTAAACAATTAATTATAACTCTAAAAGAAAGACACAGCCCCCCGAGTCTAACTTTCATAGTGTGTATTAATTTACAACTAAATAAAAAATTTTAACGCTAAATAAAATATAAAAAAACTAAGTGAGTTAGGAAGAAATCTCTTCCAGGCTAAAGTTATCAACTTATCATACCGCAACCGGGGATAAGTTCCTCGTATTCAAATAAAAATAAAGCAAAAAATTATTCCCATTATATTTATGTAAATAAAACTCTTAAGCCCCCCTAAGAATATTACTACCATTAAATAACTTATAAAAATAATTCTAGCATACTCAGCCAAAAACAACAAAGCAAACCCTCCTCTTCCATACTCAATATTAAACCCAGAAACCAGCTCTGATTCTCCTTCAGCAAAATCGAAAGGCGTTCGGTTAGTTTCTGCCAATCTTGAAGCCAGTCATATAAGAAAAATGGGTAAACTTGTTAGTATAATAATTGTATACTCTTGATTATTAGTAAAATCCTCAAAATTTAAACTATTAATTATAAACACCAATCCAATAAAAAGAAATGCTATAGAAACTTCATAAGAAATAGTTTGAGCAACCCCACGCATAGCCCCTAACATTGCATAATTGGAATTGGAAGACCATCCTCTTGCTATTAGCCCGTAAACACCTAATCTAGTACAACAAAAAAAAAATAACCCCCCTAATTCTAAATTTAATACACAACTATTTATAGGAATAACACCTCAAAGAAATAAAATAATTGTAAATGTAAATGCTGGAGCCAAAAAAAATACTACAATATTAGAAAATGAAGGAACTATCTGCTCCTTAGTAAATAATTTAATGGCGTCACTAAAAGACTGTAAAATACCAATAACCCCAACCTTATTAGGACCTTTACGAAGCTGGATATAACCTAAAACCTTACGTTCTAAAAGAACAATAAAAGCCACACAAATTAAGACCCCAATAATCAGTATCAAATAAGAAATTAAAGGATATACATAAATTATCAAATCTTTAAATAAAATTCTATCAAGTAAAAACTTTTTTATATTAAGACCCTAAATCAAAAGCACTAATCTGCCAACTTGATTTAATTTTAAATTTTAAAATTAAGCTGGTCCTTTCGTACTAAGCTAATTTCATGTATCTAAAGATAGAAACCAACCTGGCTTACGCCGGTTTGAACTCAAATCATGTAAGAATTTAATGGTTGAACAAACCATCTTTTACAAGTACTGCCTCATAAAGACTTCTTAATTCAACATCGAGGTCATAAACTGAGTCATCAATAAGAGCTCTCAAACTCAATTATGCTGTTATCCCTAAGGTAACTTTTTAATTTTAAAAAATTAGATTATTTATTATAGGATATTTCATTAAAAGAAATTTTTTCTATTCTTTAATTTCCCCAATTAAATTTTTAAGATACTTGTAGAATTCCCCCAAATTATACAAGTTATTAAAAATAAAGATCTATAGGGTCTTATCGTCTAATAGAATTATATAAGTATTTTCACTTACACTCAAATTTCAAATTATTCAATAATGATAAAGCACACCCCAGTTTAATCATTCATTCTATTCTCTAATTAGGAGACTAATGATTATGCTACCTTAGCACGGTCAAAATACCGCGGCCCTTCATTAATACAGTGGGCAGATTTTACTTTAAATATTATTCCAAAAGAAATGTTTTTGTTAAACAGCCTGAGGTATAATTGCCGAATTCATATTTTTAAAAGAATTTTTTCTTGTATTAATTAATTTTATTTACTCATTTTTACATTATTAATAATCTGTTGCAGTTTTAAAATATATTGATTTAGTGTAACTAAAACATTAAAAAATCTAATTTTTAAAATTGATAAAATAACTTTATTGGGTTTAAACTTTTTTTAAGCCTAAAAAAATTAATTTCAAATAAATGTTTTTAGAATCATTTATCTTAAAAGATTACCCTTTAAGATTTGTACCCTGCACGAAATTAAATGTATTTTTGCAGTCACTACAGAGTACTAAAATATTTAATTATTTAAACCAGATATCTTTAAGACCGATTAAAATATCATTTCTAAAATAATCTCATTCCTTATCATTACACATAAGGGGTTAAACTATTTTAGCCCTCTTATCTTCGGGAATATAGTTTCTCTGAAATTTTATAAAACCCTTATACAAAAGGTATCTTTATAAATTTTAATTTTATATAATTCCTTCACAGTTCGATTAATCTTATTTATTCATTATAATACTTTAATTGTAAAAACGTTCCCTTAAATAGAATCCTAAAATCAAAATATTATAGCTTAATATAAATCTTTTCAATGTAAATGAAATTCTTTTCAAGATCTATTCTGAAAATCCAACAAGACCTCCCTTCCGGCAAACCTACTTTGTTACGACTTATCTCTTATATAAAGAGAGCGACGGGCGATGTGTACATATTTTAGAACATATATCAACCTATTATACTAAATTATAAGTTTACAAATAAATCCAATTTATTTTAGTATTTCATACTTAAACCATAATTATAAATTTTTGTAACCCATAAAAGCATTATTATTCGCTACACCTTGATTTGTCATGGCATTTATTTAATACCCGAAAAAACTTCCATAGTTTATTCTTGTAACAACGATATATAAGCTTTTAAAAATGTAAAGTATATCGTGGGCTATCAATTACTCAACAGGTTCCTCTAATATGTAAAAATACCGCCAAATTCTTTAAGTTTAAAAAGAATTTACTACTTTAGTAAATTTTTATTAATTAGAATAACTGGGTATCTAATCCAGGTTTCTGCTCTAACTTTACTTAAATTTAAAACAAATATTATCACCTTAAACAATTTTACCTGAAATAGACTTAAATTTTTCTCTACCCCCAAATTAAATTTATACTAATTATATTTAAATAATTATGTGTATAACCGCGAATGCTGGCACACATTTCTTCAATCTTCAAATAAATTTCTACACCCATATAAGTTGTGTAATATTATATACTATCTTTTGTATTCTTATTAATACATATATACAAAAATTATATTCTAAATATTTAAGTCAGAATAAAACTTTTATATTTAAAATAAAAAAGATTATTTAACTCTTTTTTTTTTACTTTTAAAAGAGTTAAATAATATAATAAATGATTTATTATTTATAAATATTTATTTTAATAATATTACAAATGTGTCTCTATTTATTTAAAGATTAATTATTTATTCATTATATACGAAAATATATGTATAATAGTTCTTTGGCTTTTTTATAATATAATATAAATGTTTATATATATATAGATATGTATATATATAATTAGATGAATATATGTATTATTTTTTAAATCGTTTATTATAATATTTAAGTATATTTTATATACATTTATATTAAATAATATTTTTTTTTCAAATAAGTCTACATATTATACACATAAAATACACAAAA